CTTTCTTTCTTGGTTTAATTACAAGGCTAGATCTTTATCTTTAAATAAAATATGATATGATGAAAAGACAAAAAAACTGACGAACCCCAGTTTCGACTTATTTAATTTTCTTTTCGTTCTAGATATATTAGAAGAATAGAACACATTACTAAATCTAATAAGTGCAAGTCCAAGTCAAGAAGTAAAGGGCTTTCTAAGGTCACTCTCTTCTTTTGTTTTAAAATAAAAAAAAAAAAGTTTCATTCGATTAGTTTTTATTACTAAACTCACGAGTAAATCTGTTGATTTGGAATCACAGGATGCGTAGATGTCAAAGATGATGAATTGATTTCGTACCTATGTAACTATATTTTTCTTTTTGTTCGTTCGTAATAATTGATTGATGAATCAATTATTTTCAATTGTATCTTTCACGTGGTATTTTTTGCTTCTTTTTTTATCTAAAAAAAAAAATGGAAACTTAGGAAAGTGCTTTATAAACATATGTATAAAAAGAACATATTTCATTTAGTTTCCTTATGCCCACTATAACCAGTTATTTCGGTTTTCTACTAGCAGTTTTAACTATAACCGCAGGTCTTTTTATCAGTCTGAATAAGATACGACTTATTTGATTTGAAAATTCAATTGGAAATTTTGAAATATTCTAGATCTTCCATAGTAACTTATCATGTAAATTTCCAATTTTTCGTGATTGAGACTCATGGTAAATACAAATTCATATTTAAGGATAGATATTACCCTCCCTTTTTTTCCTTTCAAACAAATTCAAATGATTGAAGTTTTTCTATTTGGAATCGTCTTAGGTCTAATCCCTATTACTTTGGCTGGATTATTTGTAACTGCATATTTACAATATCGACGTGGTGATCAATTGGATCTTTGATTAAGTAACATCTCCTTTGTTTATTGACCTCCTACTCCTATTTCGTTGTTTTAGGATTAAAATTAACAACGGAGATCAAATTCAAACTTTAGATTAGACTGTTATCCCATTATTTCCGTGTCATTCTCGATTCGATATAACAATAATGTAATCACGCTCTGTAGGATTTGAACCTACGACATCGGGTTTTGGAGACCCGCGTTCTACCGAACTGAACTAAGAGCGCTTTTTTTTTTTTTCATAAAAAATTTATTTTATGTGATGCTAATACATCTTGCATGCATATACTAACTCAATAGCAACAGTTATCCATAGTGAACTATGGATAACTATTGCTATTGAGTTAGTATGTCCAATTTTAATCCGTCTCAATTGATCTATTTTTACTGCTCATACAATAACTAATAGTATGGGATAGGGATGACAGGATTTGAACCTGTGACATTTTGTACCCAAAACAAACGCGCTACCAAGCTGCGCTACATCCCTTTCCATGGGTTTCCAGTTTCATTCTAAAGAATCTTTGTCTTGTTTTCCACATTTTTTTCGTTATATATCTATATTATCCTTCTATTTTTTTCTTTTTTTTTTTTACTTTCTCATATTCTATAAAATAATATCGAACTATATGTAATTATGTATTACAAATTATTCTATTTCTATATTCTATAGAATAAAAATATTTAAATAAATTAAAGAGAATATATCGATATAGAGTATAATAATAATAACTAAAGAATCTAAAATAAAGAATATATATATAAAGAATCTAAATATCAAAAATTTTTTTAAATATAAAAAATAGAATAATAAACAATATTATTATTAATTCTATATTATAATAATAAAATTCATAATTTAAGAAAATTCATTATAGAATAATATAGTTAAAATAATATTATATGATTAATAATATATAGAATGAAATAAAAAAAATATCTCATGAATCGTTATACAATTCAAATTGAATTCGGACTTCCCCCGACAAATGCAAGTGATTATTAATAAAATAGAATAACTATTTGATCATATTCCTATATGTAATTATGTATTACAAATTACAAGAAAAAAAAACGAAGGAGGATTTGAAATGCGAGATCTAAAAACATATCTCTCTGTGGCACCAGTGGCAAGTACTCTATGGTTCGCGGTTTTAGCGGGTCTCTTGATAGAAATAAATCGTTTATTCCCGGATGCATTGATATTCCCCTTTTTTTCGTTCTAGTTATTTTAATTGGGACTGGAAGGTGTGACGAAGATTAGAGATCAAATCAAATATCTGTGATTAATTCCTTCTTTTTTTTAGAAGAAGTTGGAAAGAAAGGGAAAGGTGGATTTGGCCTCAGTGAAACTCGGAATTTTTGCCAGGTTTCAATGGAATTGAATTTTTTATTCAATTCCATTGCTATTTATAATAGAGTGAGACCACAAATGGAATTGGAATACTTGGGTAGGGGCAATAATATCATAGAAGATACTTAACTTAAATGAAAAATGAAATACTTTACTGCGATTCGAAATATAGTTCGAAATCATTTTATTACTGAATTTTTACTGTACTATAAAAAATTAATTGGAACAAAATATTTGATAATTTGATTTTGAATTATCAACTTATACTTTTTTTCGTTCCTTTTTTATTCTTCGCTTCAAATCTGAAAATCGAAGAGTTAAGTGAATCAAAAAACCAAAGGAGGTTCATGGCCAAGGGTAAAGATATCCGAATTACTGTTATTTTGGAATGTACTAATTGTGATAAAAAGAGTGTTAATAAGGAATCAAGGGGGATTTCTAGATATATTACTCAAAAGAATCGACACAATACACCTAATCGATTGGAATTGAGAAAATTCTGTCCCTTTTGTTGCAAACATACGATTCACGCAGAGATAAAGAAATAGAGAAATTGGATCGCTTGTGTGTTACCCTTACAGATGAAAAATAATCTTTCAGATAGAAGATATATTTTGAAAAAAAAAAATTATATTTGAAATTTTAATTCAATTAGAAATTAATATAATTTATATAATAGAACAACATTATTTATATTATATATATTATTTATATTATATATATTATATAGCATATATATAACAAACATTAACAAACATATAGAAAAAAATAAGAATATAAATAAATTTTTATAAGAAATAGGATTTTCGGTATAGGAATAAACAAACCATGGATAAATCTAAGCGACTCTTTCTTAAATCTAAGCAATCTTTTCGTAGGAGTTTGTCCCCGATCCAATCGGGGGATCGAATTGATTATAAAAACATGAGTTTACTTTATCGATTTATTAGTCAACAAGGAAAAATATTATCTAGACGCGTGAATAGATTGACCTTAAAACAACAACGATTAATTACGATTGCTATAAAACAAGCTCGTATTTTATCTTTGTTACCTTTTGTAAATTCATTACCTTTTGTTAATAATGAAAAAAAAAAATTTGAAAAAAGCGAGTCGACCACTAGAACTACTACGACTGTTCTTAAAAAAAAAAAAAAATAGAGTTACTCTTCAATTGAATTCAATTTTGAATCTAAACTCAATGAAAATTTGGATTAATATTTTGTTCGAAAACTACGACAATCCAATTGGGGTTCTTGCGTTGTAAGAAAAAAGAGAATAGGTAAAGAAGAATAAATCTTTTTTTTTTTTTGAGCGCGGTTTTTTATTTATTTTGATGACTTTGTCATATGAATTCTAATTCTATTTTCTCATACAAATCGCTTCTATTTTACCACCTTCCCGGAGTTGAGTCTCCGGGGAATTTTTATTTTTTTATGAGATCATTGGCAATCATAAAAATACAATTCCCCTTTAATATAGCTATTTGTGCAACTATTTTACGATTAAGAAGTAATTGCCTCTTGTACATATTAGACATGAATCGATTATAAATATAGTATATTTGTTTATTCTGGCCAATTATTGCGTTTATTCGACTGATCCACAAACTGCGAAAATCCCTTTTTTTCCTATCTCTATCCCGATTAGCGGAAACCAAAGCTTTTATTTTCTGTTGGGAAATAGTTCGAGTAAGTTTTGAATGAGCTCCGCGAAAGCTTGATGTAAATAAACGAATTTTTGTCCTTCGTTTTCGAGCGATATATCCTCGTTTAATTCTGGTCATTGAATAAATGAGACTTTGATGAATAACTATTTGATTTTTTCTTTCAGTTATTCTTTTATCCTTCCTAGTCTATTAATAACAAAAAGGGATTCTTCCAATGTATAAAATAATAATTCCAATGGCTTTTGCTACTATAACCTTCCCAACCACGATTTTTTTCTTTTTTCTAAACTAAACATTGTGAATTAAATAGAAATGGAAATGGAGAAAGAAATGGTGGGTTCCATCGTTTCTATGATTACGTTTTAAACGGTGAGGTCCTCTCTATACACCGGAGCCCCTTCCTTCATTGAATCTTCATTTAATCAATGTTATTGTTAACTTGTACAGTTCACACTCATGGGCTCTACCCATGAAATATCTAGTAATAGGTCTTTCACAAAGAAATCTAGCTATACAGTAACGGTATTTAAGTATGAAGATTAACTGGGTAGTTGACCCTCTTAGTCCGTTCTTGCAAAATTTAGGGCATAATTTTTCTTTATTTGAAATAGGATTTTTCCCGCTTAATGGATAACCATTTGTTACCAATGGGAAAGTCTTTTTCATCTTAAATTGCAAATTAAAGTGATTCGGTTTGCACCAATCGAAACCATAAATTTTATACACAATTCTTATTATATTAATAGAATAGATTCTATTATCTAAAAAAACGAGTCGCACATACACCCTAGTACATGTTCCTCGGCGCTGAGGGCATCCCCGAAGAGCGGGAGATTTTGTGACATTTCGGATTGGCTGTCTTGTGTTTCTAATAAGTTGTTTTATAGTTGGCATGGTGAGTTATATATATAATGATCTGGTTTAGATCAATCCTAACTCAACTCGATAATTATGAATTATTTAGATTCTATAAAATATCTTTGGTATACGGGTATACGGAATTTAAAAAAGATAAAATGAGATCGTATATTTCTGAGGAATCCTTTATCCTCATTTTTTATTTAAACAGACTCCGCTACCATATCAACAATTCCGTAGGCTTGGGCTTCTTCTGCTGACATAAAAAAATCCCTTTCCATGTCTTTGGATATCTGCCATGAAGGTTTGCCTGTTCTTTGTGCATAAATCTGTGTAATAGTTTCGCGCATTTTCAGTAATTCATTCGCTTCCAGCATACATTCTACTGTTTGTCCCTCCTGAAAAGAACTAGCAGGTTGATGGATCATTACCCTGAGAATTTGGATCATAGGCTAGGGGATGTAAATAAGAAAAAACTAATGAAGATTAAATGTAAAGCCGTACAGGCAGGCATCTTGTTTCTTTTTTATATAGCATATGGCTCTACTAGGAAATATGAAATTAATTTTGATCTTCCCCCGAACCCGAAGAAGTTGAAAATATACCAGGTCTATCAGACCCAGATCAGTAAATAATCCAATAACCACCTTTCTTTTTTGTTTTAGAATATTTTTTATAGACTATGATGATTCCGTTGCTCTCTTATTTCCTCTAGTCTGCTCTCTTATTTCCTCTAGTCTGTTATTCAGCAATCCCAAAGTTTCTTTTTTGAAATAGTTAATAAAAAATAAATATTGTTCAAAGTTTTCTGGTGTGAAAACAAAAAAAAAAATTGTGACACTAAAAAAGGCTCCTGATAGATCAGATAAAATGGTAAATACCCCTTTTTCATACTACTCTTTCGATATATAATCTAATGGTTTTGAAAAAAAAAATTATTTTTGCATATCGAACTCGAAGTGCCATGCTTTTTTTACTTAATATTGGTGTAGGCATAGTCTTCTTTTTTTTATAGAAATAAGAATCATTGGCGCCAAGCGTGAGGGAATGCTAGACGTTTGGTAATTTCTCCTCCTACCAAAAGAAGAGATGCCATTGAAGCGGCTAATCCTACGCATACTGTTTGTACTTCTGCTTCTACAAAATGCATAGCATCAAACATAGCCATTCCAGATATTACCTCTCCGCCCGGAGAATTTATAAACAGATATAAATCTTTGGTTTTGTCCTCTAGACTGAGATATACCATGAGACCTACAAGTTGATTGGATATTTCACTGTTTACCTCTTGACCTAAAAAAAGTAGTCTTTCTTGAAAAAGGCGATTATATAAGTCAATCCAAGATGCATCCTCATCTCCAGGAACTAGAAATGGTACCTTTGGAACACCAACTGGCATAAAATGGAAAAGGATGCAGTTCTCTATCTTACTTTGCTTTGGTGTGAGAACGTGAAACAGAATGAATTGATTTTGTTTGCTAAAAATCATTAGTAGCGGCATTTATAAGAGCCGAACTTAGGGGTAGGCCCTTCCATAGCATCTGGTAACCAGACATGAAGAGGAAATTGGAAAGGAAAGTTTTGACGAATAGGTCGTTCTTGAATATGTCTGCATTCACTGATATAAATACCCATATAGAATAGAAACACTCATATAAAATAAAGTCACCCCCCACCACCATTGCGTATTGTTACTTATCGGGTATAGAATAGATCTGCTTCTTTTTGTTCCTACGAATGAATATAATTGTTCCATGTTCCATTATTACTAAAAAACTAGAACAAATATGAATTCTTTATGCAAGATAATTTACTGAAAGGGGAGGGTCCATAGTATAGTTTTTTACAGTGCAATAAAGTTACATAGTGTCTATTTTTTGTTGATATAAGAGGTATTTTCATGGGTTTGCCTTGGTATCGTGTTCATACCGTTGTATTAAATGATCCCGGCCGTTTACTTTCTGTCCATATAATGCATACAGCTCTTGTTGCTGGTTGGGCCGGTTCGATGGCTCTATATGAATTAGCAGTTTTTGATCCCTCTGACCCTGTTCTTGACCCAATGTGGAGACAGGGTATGTTCGTTATACCCTTCATGACTCGTTTAGGAATAACCAATTCCTGGGGTGGTTGGAATATCACTGGAGGGACTATAACGAATCCAGGTATTTGGAGTTACGAAGGTGTGGCCGCGGCACATATTGTGTTTTCGGGCTTGTGCTTTTTGGCGGCTATCTGGCATTGGGTCTATTGGGATCTAGAAATCTTTTGTGATGAACGTACTGGAAAACCTTCGTTGGATTTGCCAAAAATCTTTGGAATTCATTTATTTCTTGCAGGGGTGGCTTGTTTTGGTTTTGGCGCATTTCATGTAACAGGATTGTTTGGTCCTGGAATATGGGTGTCCGATCCTTATGGACTAACAGGAAGGGTACAGTCCGTCAATCCCGCATGGGGTGTGGAAGGTTTTGATCCGTTTGTTCCTGGGGGAATAGCCTCTCATCATATTGCAGCAGGTACATTAGGCATATTAGCGGGTCTTTTCCATCTTAGTGTGCGTCCACCTCAACGTCTATACAAAGGATTGCGTATGGGAAATATTGAAACCGTCCTTTCCAGTAGTATCGCTGCTGTCTTTTTTGCAGCTTTTGTTGTTGCTGGAACTATGTGGTATGGTTCAGCAACTACCCCGATTGAATTATTTGGTCCCACTCGTTATCAATGGGATCAGGGATACTTCCAGCAAGAAATATATCGAAGAGTTGGTGCTGGGCTAGCCGAAAATCAAAGTTTATCAGAAGCTTGGTCTAAAATTCCTGAAAAATTAGCTTTTTATGATTACATCGGCAATAATCCGGCAAAAGGGGGGTTGTTTAGAGCAGGCTCAATGGACAATGGCGATGGAATAGCCGTCGGTTGGTTAGGACATCCTATCTTTAGAGACAAAGAGGGGCGTGAACTTTTTGTACGTCGTATGCCTACTTTTTTTGAAACATTTCCGGTTGTTTTGGTAGATGGAGACGGAATTGTTAGAGCTGATGTTCCTTTTCGAAGGGCAGAATCGAAGTATAGTGTCGAACAAGTAGGTGTAACTGTTGAATTCTATGGTGGCGAACTCAATGGAATCAGTTATAGTGATCCTGCTACTGTGAAAAAATATGCTAGACGTGCTCAATTGGGTGAAATTTTTGAATTAGATCGTGCTACTTTAAAATCAGATGGTGTTTTTCGTAGCAGTCCAAGGGGTTGGTTTACTTTTGGACATGCTTCGTTTGCTCTGCTCTTCTTTTTCGGGCACATTTGGCATGGTGCTAGAACCTTGTTCAGAGATGTTTTTGCTGGTATCGATCCAGATTTGGATGCTCAAGTAGAATTTGGAGCATTCCAAAAACTTGGAGATCCAAGCACAAAAAGACAGGCAGTCTGATAGAAAGAACATTCGTTTGTTCCTTTTCGATTCAACTTTTTTTGTTATGAGATTGATATAGGGAACTTAATAAATCTTTATTTGAATCATTGCAGTTTGTTTTACTCTTGTTCTTTCTTTTTCTTTATCCAGGAGATAATCCTCCCAAAACAGGTATGAAAGCTATAATAGTAAACCACGATCAAATCTATGGAAGCATTGGTTTATACATTCCTCTTAGTCTCGACTTTAGGAATCATTTTTTTCGCTATCTTTTTTCGAGAACCCCCTATAGTTCCAACTAAAAAGGTGAAATGATTTTTCATTATATCAATTGACAATTGAAGCAATATCAATTGAAGCAATGAGCCTCCAATATCGTAATATTGGGGGCTCATTACTTCAACTAGTCCCCATGTTCTTCGAATGGATCTCGTAGTTGTTGAGAGGGTTGCCCAAAAGCAGTATATAAGGCATACCCAGTAAAACTTACAATTAAACCAGATATAGAGATGGCAATTAGGGTTGCTGTTTCCATTATTATATAATATCAAGACCAAAATGGATCTAGATCTATAGGGTAAGATCCTTTATTTACAGCGGAATGGTATACAAAGTCAACAGATCTCAATGAATAAAAAGTAGGATTTATGGCTACACAAACCGTTGAGGGTAGTTCTAGATCTGGTCCAAGACGAACTGTTGTAGGGGATTTATTGAAACCATTGAATTCAGAATATGGTAAAGTAGCTCCTGGATGGGGAACTACTCCTTTTATGGGTGTTGCAATGGCTCTATTTGCGGTATTTCTCTCTATTATTTTAGAGATTTATAATTCGTCCATTTTACTGGACCAAATTGCTAAGAATTAGATTCACAAGAACCAACTAATTAGTTTTTTTTGAAGAGAAGGTAAAATTTTGCATTTAAGTCTTTGATTTTGAGCCCATTCTATTTTGATTTGGTAGTTCGACCGTGAAACTTCTTTGTTTCTGTATTTCCGGAATATGAGTGTGTGACTTGTTATAATGGATCCTATTGATAATACAGAACATAAAAAGGATCCGTCATCTTGATAGAGATGGCTTTACCCCGTCAGATATTTATTCTAGTATCTGGAACACGGAATATAGAAAATAGATTCTGAAATATTAGAACTATGATTCATACTTAATATTTCTATTTAAACCTCGCAACCGGACTAAAAAAAATTTAAAGAGTTGTTAGAAGAATAAAATGAACGATTTTTATTCTTTTAAACTGCCCCCGCTTATATTTATTTTGATCAAAGGGCAAAAGTTTCTTTGAATTTTTTTCATTATATCTATTCACTGTCATTGAATAAGTGATGATCCAGCAGTTCTTACTCAGGGAATTTTTGGACTTCGATTAAAGGTTTTTTTGAAAATCATCGTGGTTCTGGTATGAATCTGAGGTTTTTGAATTGATTCATAGGGTCTTAACAAGAAAATTCCTATCAATAATAATAAAAAAACAACAGTAAAATAAAAATCGCATTACATACACAAATAAAAAATAAAAAAAAAAATGAAGTAAATAATAGAATATTCAAGAGGCCTAGAAGAATCAATAGAAAAGACGAGTGAGCCGACTTGAGATTTTGGCATTATAACTAAAAAGAATAGCTTTCGGATTTCTATTTTTTTCTTATCTTCCTTCAAAGAAGATTGGAATATTAGGATTAAGTTAAGAAGTTTAAAACTTACACATATCCATTTTACAAATAACCAGTATTTTAGTATTTTTGTTTGAGCCGTACGAGATGAAATTCTCATATACGGTTCTCAGGGGGGTCCCTTGGTTTACC